GGGCTCCCCAAGGATCCATCCTCGCATGAATTGTTAAGGATCCAATAAGTCCAACATTAATTCCCTCAGATGTGTCAATTGGACAACTACGACCATAGTGACTAGGATGGATATCTCGTATCCTAAAACTAGCAGTTCGCCCTGTTAGTCCTCCCGGACCTAAATAACTCAATTTTCTCCCATGAACTATTTGTGTCAATGGATTAGTTCGATCTAAAACTTGAGATAAGGGATGTAAACCAAAAAAAGATTCATAAGTGGTTGTTAATGGAGTTGACGTTACCAAATTCTGAGGAGTTGGTCTCAATTTATGTCGAATTGCTCCACATATAGTTCCTCTAACCACATTTTCTAACCGAACCATAGATAATCCGAATTGATCTTGTAAAAGATCCGCTACCGAACGAATGCGCTTATTTTTCAAATGATTCATATCGTCGAGTGCACCCATCCGAAATTTTAGTCCAATCAACTGATCAGTGGCGGCCAATATATCTCGTGGTACCAAAAATGTATTGTTCGGGGGTAGATCAAGGTTCAGTCTTCGATTCATATTTCGTCGACCAATCCTTCCTAATTCACATCTTTGTTGAAAGAACTTCTTTTGTAATTCCTTACATAAGAATTCAGAAAATACTGGCTCCCCACCTACGCAAGCAAATTGTTGATAAAACTCCAAAATGGCATTTTCTTTTGATCCTATTTTGATTCTCTCCTTATGGTTCAAAAAAGACAAAACAATTTCAGAATAATAAACATTGTCTAGAATTTCTCTTAGATTCAAACCCATAGCTGATGATAGAACTAGAATAGAGATTTTTTGTTTCCTACTCACGCGAGCCCATATCCTTGCTTTTCTATCAATCTCTAATTGTGATCTTCCTCCCCAATCTGATATTATCGTGCCGGTATAGACCGCAATTCCGTTATGGTCCAATTCTGACTGGTAATAAATACCGGGACTTTGCAGTATTTGATTGATCACAATTCTATATATTCCATTTACTATAGAAGTTCCTAGGGAATTCATTAGAGGAATGTTTCCAATCAATATAGTTTGTTCTTGCATATCCCTACTAGTTTTCCAAATTAATCCCGCGGATACATATAATTCAGAAGAATATGTGAGTGATTCATACACAGCATTTCGTTCTTTTATCAATGGTTCTACCAATTGATAGCTTTCAACAAATAATTGAAATTCAATTTCATGATCGGTATCTTCAATTTTTGGAAACTTAAAAAGTTCTTCTGTCAAACCCTGATCAATGAACCTAGAAAATCCCTCAACTTGTATTTGATTAAATCCAGGTATTGTAGACATTGGCTTATTTTCGGCCCCGAGTTTCAATTCCCATTTTTACAAAAATCCCATTCAAAACTCTTCGGCGAATTAGATCGAAGATCTAGCACTCATGGAACTTCTATTCTGGTTACTGAATCGCATGAAATTTGAATCAACTTCAAAATGGGAATGAAATTATCAACTACGTATATGAGCGAAGGCAAATTTTGGACTTCAATTTGAAGTTGCAACAGATCCAAAGGAATTGATAAAACAACTTTAGAACCAGAATTATGTTACTTTTTTATTTAAGTATAGTACTAAGCTAATCAAGTTCCTGGTGTTTTGGAGCGAATAGGAAAACAAAGAGAAAATCATTAAAATAATATCATTATTATGATATTAAATGAGAATGAGAAAACTCAAAAGATTGGGTATTTGGAAGATAAAGACACCAAAATAAGATAGAAGGCATTTTCATTTTATTAGTACTGACCGCTTTCCCTTAGGTTAGGAATTTCGTTGTTCAAAAAAAGAAATATTTGTACTTTACTTCTTTTTTATTTTTGAGTAGACTACGAAATAGGTGCATTTCTTAAATCAACACGTACGCAAATAGCTATAATATCCACTATTTCGGGTTATATTTGCGACAGCTCTGTTCTGGGGTTCTATTAAAAGATAATTTCTATTCACTGCAAAATTAATGTAAGTCAAGGAGCCTAATTGCCTATTGCCAACATCTCGAAATAATAGACCATTTATGTTCGGGGATTTACATATATCATATGCTTTGGTATAATGTCCGAAGGTTTTTTTTTTTTTTATTGAAAAAAAATACTGATGAGTTCTGGCTCAACTTGGGTTTTATTATGTCATAAGTCAAACCCAATTGGAGAGTCCAATATCAGAATTCTTCATGACTTCGAAGTGCCTAGTCAATAGTTAATGGTTCAAATTGGTCGGTCGACAATCCACATTGTTTTTTTCACTCTATTTCACTCTAAAAGTGAAAAAATTTTTTTAGCATTGTGTATTTTCAGATACAATCAATAGAAAGGTCGATCAAGTCGAATAAAAAAAAATAAGTGGGTTTTAGGATTAAGGAAAACAGGAGAACAAATAAGAATTCAATAGTCCGCATCTGTATCCGTTTTGGATCATTTGGGCGGCATGGCCGAGTGGTAAGGCGGGGGACTGCAAATCCTTTTTCCCCAGTTCAAATCCGGGTGTCGCCTAATCAACAAAAAACGAAAAATCAGGTCTTCTGTTGTTCTGATAGAACTCGCAAAATTGGTGCCTGGTAGAAGAAGAGTAAAAAACAGGTGAGACTTTGATTCTAAGCCCGGCATGGTTTTATAGTTTTAGTAAAGTTAACCCTCGTTCGGATTGGGATTCAAGGCAATATTCTATTGTATAGGAGCTATGAACACTGTCCAATTTCCTTCTTTTTTTAGTTGCGGGTCAACAAAAAAAAAAATAAGCTCTATTATTCGTATTCCTACATGATCCCATTCCCTTGGAATGTTAATTAATCATAGATTTAATCTTTGCCAATTCCAAACCATAGTGGTTTATTGTATTGGTTTCGCATTTGTGTTCGGTCCGAATCGACTTTGACTCTTCACCATTGATTCCACTATTATTACTGAGAAGAATTCCTTCGTATTTTTTTTTAGAGATAGGGGACATAATTCACATGGATATAGTAAGTCTTGCTTGGGCTGCTTTAATGGTAGTCTTTACGTTTTCTCTTTCACTCGTAGTGTGGGGAAGAAGTGGGCTCTAGAAATGCTACGAATTGATTGAGTAATTGATTGAGTTGACGAATCAAACCATATCAAATGTTTTTGAGATCGCCCTCCTTTTCACTATTTATTCCAACTAATCGTATGATCTGAATCATACGCTTTCAATCAAAGAGATCTCTCAATCAACGGAATGGACGCTTACGGTTTTTTTTATAGATGAATACTGCGGAAGATCGGAATTTTTTTGACTATTCAACGAAGGCGTTTTGGGAAGTGTAGACGCGCTTTCTATAAGAAATGATATAGAACACTTGTGGTTATCAAACGAGAGACTATGAAAGAATACGACCCGGCCCGGGGGGGGGGTGAGTCGCGTATTGGGAAATTCCCGCTTGCTTTCTAATTTTCGAAAGGAGATTGGCCTTTATTGACTTATTTCATATCTTGGACCTTCTAAATCGTTGAGGTTTGCGCTTGATTACCCCAGAATGCTAAGATAAGAATTTTGGCTGATCGGACCAAATAGAAATAGATGTATCAAATTGGGTGATCTGTCTATTATTTAGATATAGGGAATTAATATACTATACACCTTATATGAAGAGAATCTTAGAATAGAATCTATATAAAGTTAATCATAAAGTTAATCCTTTATTTATAATTTATTTTGATTCGACTTTATAGTCTAGACGACCAGATAGATAGTATGATAGAACTATTCTTTCTACCATACTATCTATCTCGTAAAATACCGCCGAGTTGCCCATTTTATTTAAGTTAAGCCGTGAAATGAAATGGAATCCTGTTCATTTCACTTACAATTTCGTACATTTTTGATAAGAACTCAGAAGGAAAGTTTCATTCAAATTGATTTGAAAATGAATCAATCATTTTGACTGACTGTTTTTACGTAAATGATAAGTAGAAACGCGGTAGGAACTAGAATGAATAGTGCAGTAGCAATAAATGCAAGAATATTTACTTCCATAATCTCAGCGGTTTTTTATTTCGCAATAACTCGGGATGTAATCCCTTAGAGATTCGTTTGAAAATTCAATTAATTAATATTAATTTAAATTAATATTAATTAATTCTTTATCGATATCCATAGTCTTGAATAGGATAAATATCAGGAATTAGAATATCCTAGTCCTAGCTATCAAATAAATTCGTCGTCGCGACTTTAATAGTATAACATAGGAAGTTCTTTTATCCATATACCGTTTTGATTCCGTACCCAATCAATCCAAAATTTCTTTATCTTGATTTAGTATTGAAATTTCATTTTTCAATACGTTTCCTTTTTTTCTCTAACCTCTTTATTTTAATTTGGGTTTTTTAGTTCGGATTTAAGAAACAAAATAGAAAAATATCAAAGAAAAAAGAAATACCGAACCTTTTTTACTTTGGAAATGAAAGTATGATCCGGCACCTTTTTTTTTACTTTTTACAAGGTCCTGTAACCAAAAAGTGAAAAACGAAGTCGTGTATTTCGTGGGTATTCGATCCGTCGGGACTGGCGGGGCTCGAACCCGCAGCTTCCGCCTTGACAGGGCGGTACTCTAACCAATTGAACTACAATCCCAGGGAAATAGGAGATCTATCCGATTTTCTCTTCGTCTCTTCTTTTCGTCATATTAGTCGATTTTATTATATTTTTATTTGATTATATATTATATATTATTGATAGTAGAGTATTGGGAATTTCTTAAGGACAAGTGGAGGTTCTATTCTCGCATGGTAGATTGGCCAATTATTAGTATTTTATTGTTATTGGGCCGAGCTGGATTTGAACCAGCGTAGACATATTGCCAACGAATTTACAGTCCGTCCCCATTGACCGCTCGGGCATCGACCCAGGAAGAATACACTTTCGGCTTATTGGTAATCCCTGATCAACTTCCTTTCGTAGTACCCTACCCCCAGGGGAATTCGAATCCCCGCTTCCTCCTTGAAAGAGAGAT